ATCCTCTTCATCTTGAAGCTCCTCCTCTTCATCTTGAAGCAGCTCATCCTCTTCATCTTGAAGCAGCTCATCCTCTTCATCTTGAAGCAGCTCATCCTCTTCATCTTGAAGCTGATCCTCTTCCTCTTGAATCTCATCCTCTTCATATTGAAGCTCATCCTCTTCATCTTGAAGCTCATCCTCTTCATCTTCATCACAATCCAATAGAAAGTCCCAAGGGCGCCATATTCTAGGAGCCCAAACTATGTGATTGAATAATTCCTCCTCCATCTGTTGCGGGTCGAGGACTCCTTCCCCTTCTTCAAACTCCGATTCGTATTTTTGATAGATAAATCTCTTAATATCTAAGGGATTCCTTGGTTTGGGCCGAAGAAGCAATGTCACTCGATCATTATCAAACTGACTGGAATCTTTTTCTGTTCCTTCTACTTCATCTTCTGTTCCTTCTACTTCCTCTTCTGTCCCTTCTACTTCATCTTCTGTCCCTTCTACTTCATCTTCTGTTCCTTCTACTTCATCTTTTTCTGTTCCTTCTACTTCATCTTCTGTCCCTTCTACTTCATCTTTTTCTGTCCCTTCTACTTCATCTTTTTCTGTTCCTTCTACTTCATCTTTTTCTGTTCCTTCTACTTCATCTTCTGTCCCTTCTACTTCATCTTCTGTCCCTTCTACTTCATCTTTTTCTGTCCCTTCTACTTCATCTTTTTCTGTTCCTTCTACTTCATCTTCTGTTCCTTCTACTTCCTCTTCTGTCCCTTCTACTTCATCATTATCAAACTGACTGGAATCTTTTTCTGTCGGCGAGGATCCCACCAGAGCGCCTTCTAACTCTAATAGACCATGAACTAGATCAGATAGGCCATGAACTAGATCAGAATCGTTCTCAACGAGTCCATAAGAAGTGATCCTATTTTTTTCATCGGGTCCGGGGGGAGACAAAAGGTCTTGAGCGATCGATCCGGCAGAACAACTCAAAAGATAAAGAAGTATCGTTAATTTCTTCATGCTCGTTCCAAGTTCGAAGTACCATTTGTACAAATCAGAATCCCCTTCGTCACATGAGTTCTTCTTGATATAGATAGATATAGGATCTATGGGGCAATTCCTTAGAAGTACATTTTGTGCAACAGCCCTTCCTATCTGATAGAAAAGGATCCCATGCTCCTGAACCGGTCTTACGTCGGCTCGCAAATCCCAAGTTTTTCTATGAAGAGCAGATCTAATTGTAGTAGTGTCTATAATTGATTTCTTCTGTGTAATACTAATCGATAGGGCCTCATTGGTAAGTGCTACAAGATCTGGTACACTGGGACCCAAGGTTGTGGACCCGAATCCATTAGTATGGAACATTTTCTTTTCCAAGTGAAATCCCCTAGTATATGAAAGGGTGAAAAGGCACTTTCGTTGTTGTGGAATAAGAAGCCTTCGTATCTTAATGCATGTATTTAATTTATTCGGAGCTATTAGAGCGGGATCCACTTTTTGGGGAATATGAGTCGAAGCAATAACAAGAATATCATTTTTAGTGGAACATCTTTCACAATCCCTGGAGAGATGGTTCACTAATAGACCGAGGGATAAGTAATTCGACTCATTCGAATCCAGATCATGAATGTTTGGAATCCATATTATGCAAGGAGACATTGCTTTTGCTAATTCGAATTGAAGGGTGATATAAAATTCGTCTATTTCCTCGTCCAGCATCTGATACACAAGTGGCACATTCGTCGTAGTTAGCAACTCCGTCATCTCGCTATCAACAAAATCGTCCATATCACCAGGCTCATAATCGTCCATATCACCAGGCTCATAATCGTCACTGTCACTATCCTCAAAATCGTCACTGTCATCGTAAAAAAAATCAAAAAAACTGCCCTCGTAATCGTCCGCCTCGTCACCATACTCATCAAAAAAGCCACTCTCGTCAATATCAAAACCGTTAGGCGTCTTGTTATCCAGGAACTTGTTCAGAACTACTGTAATGAAAGGAACATAGGAGTTTGTCGCTAGGTATTTGACCAAATAGGATCGTCCAGTTCCTATAGAACCTATCACTAAAATACCCCTAGAGGGGGATAGGGCTAAGCGGAGCGAAAAGGGTTTTCCATGAGATGCTAAATGAAAACTATTAGCCCCGCACGAGGTTTGTGAATAAGTGATTGTCTGATAATGAGCAAGGAATATCCGTCTTTCTGCTAAACAGGATGTATTGCACTCATAATTCATTAGATCCTTTTTATGAATGTCAACTAAGTGTCGTAAGTAAATTGCTCCCGGTTGTTCAATCATTTGATAACCAGAGTCATTCTTTGATAAATGATCACTATGAGTCAAACTCAATAGAATTTGATCAATCCTTTTTTCTCTCGTTAAGGTGGAAAACGGAACCAAGAATTCTCTTTCTTTATCCTCAATCGCATCACAGTTCGCGATCCAGGATTCTATTTTATCGTCAATCAAACAACAATGACCGTTCACATTTTCTATTATTTGATCATAACGATAACGTTGACCAGAACAGAGAGAAGAGAAATCCCCTAGCTCTGTTATCAATGAATGGAGCTCTTTACTTGTATGACTTAGATGTCTCGTATTTTTCAAAAAAGCGATTCGATTGATGGGATTTGGTGTGATACTGATGAGATCGAAGAGATGGATAAGAAAAGATTTGCGTCCACCCCATAGCATCTTGCCGCCAGAGGCAGACACCCATAGTTCTTCTAGATAATCTACTAATTTTTCCAGAGCAACTAGAAAGAGCTTCTTTAAAGAATGATGTTCAGGGTACCTATCCAGAAGTTTTCGCAACTCCACGATGTATGATGGAATCATCAAAGATTGGGCCCTTGCGAAATCTCTCTGTAACTCACTATAGGCTCGGGAAAAAAAGATAAGGTGTGAAAAAAGGAGATATCCAGCAACAAGAAGAAGGAAAAGGATTGAATAGAGGAACTCCCGAACATTTGGCCATCTCAGATCTGTCGATATCGATGGTGACTCATTATTTCGATGAATCATTTCTTCATACAGAAGAAGCTTATGGAAACACTTACTCGAAATCTCACTTATCCGATTCCATTGTGAAAGACACAATTTTTTCTGAAGAATTCGCCATGATGTTCCGCATGGATCAGATATAGCATGACAAATGGACACAAATTTAGGACTGCTCCTTAGTATCGGCAATAGGTATGATGACCAAGTATCTAAAAACATCAACTTTAGCAAATTGTACCCTGTCGAGGTAAGGATAAATGGCATATATGTTTTGAATAGATTCCAGTTTGAGAGAATTGAAGAAACCCTATCTCCTTGCAAGGCTCTATCCATCTGCACTTTCTCAACCCATTTCTTTAGATAAAGACTCTGTTTTTTCTTTTTCCTCTTTTCGGATGATAAACATTTCTCAGAATGAATCAAACCCATGTTTGAATTGAAATTGAGATACTGATACAAGTTCTTCCCTTCTGAATCAGATAGATTCATATCTGAAAGAGGTTGACAATAAGTTCTTTCAAAATTGACTATCTGTCCCTCTGTTAGAGGTGTTCCAGAAATGTCTGCGATCGAGTAAATAGCTCTACGAACTAATGGATCAGATCGCATTGCAAGGTGGAAATATTTGTAAAAGTTATACCTTTCATCACCACTTTGTGGAAAATCCTTAGGTATGAATATGTTAGATACCTGTGACTCGATTGGTGAAATAGTATCTCTCTCCAAAAAAGCATGTTTTTTTTTGCCGCCGCACAAAGAAAATTTTGTGTTGCGAATGAACAAGATATTGAGGAATTGTCCATACGTAAAATCAAAATTCTTGATACGGGCCCTTTCCACATAAAAGGGGAATCTTTTGTTACAAAAGAAGCCGAAGTCATGTGGATTCTTCAAGAATCGAAGTCGATTTGCTTTATAAAAAGAAGATATCAATGAACTTCTATGAAATGGTTTCACGGGATTCAACCAATTGTCTTGATCGTGGGATATCATTGAGAAATAGGAATCCAAAGATTTCCTGCTATTATTTCTAGTATGGAATGAGTCAATCATCCCCTCTGGTTTCTTATTGAACAATAATTTAGATTTTTGGGAAGTCTCATGATCATCCAATAATAATGGTTTCCATTTTTTCAAATAAACGAGTTGAAGACCTATTGATTCTAAGAACTGATTGCAGAGTTGATCATTCGGACCTTTCAATTCAGAGACGCGGATCTCGGACCTATGAATGGGGGGGGTATTCCCGAAACTCACAAAGAAAAAAGGAAGTGAGTTAGACAAAAAAAGAAGTAACTTGGAGAAAACGAAAGGAAGGAACTTATACAAATCTTTTTTGTCGATAACCTCAGACCGATCACTCGAATATTGGTTAATACGTGATCGATATCGATCAATACGTAATCGATATCGATCGAAGACCACTTGAAAACGGCTCTTCTGCTCAGAAACGAAATGTTCCAAATGTTCCTGGAAATTCTTGCTCCCATTGGACCATTTGTATCTATATGCATTAGGGTCCCGATTCACGGATCTCTCGGTTCGAGAAATCAAAATAAGAGGATCGGACCATTTCTTTTGACTCTTTTTCAAATTCGATAAATGTTGGTTGATCGTATATTTCATAAAAGTTCTATGATTCAGAGTATCATTTCCTATTTGATCCCTTTGAATTCCATATTCGAAGTTGCGATCGGATCGATTCATTAAAAAGAATCGATTCAATACATTTCTTATGTACCCATGGGTGCTATATTGGATTTGAATCAGATTTCGGATCCATCTATATTGATTGACTGCCTCCACTATGTTGTTGCTAGCAAATACCACTATTTTTGGTTTTGGATCTTCCAAATCATTCCCGCAGGAGATCTGGACCCACCTTTTTCTGATCCTTCGATAAAAGGATTCATTCTCTTCGTAAAAAACAGGAGGTAGAACCAATAAAGATTTCTTTTTCGATTCATCCCTGGAGTTGAATACCTCAGCCAAGAATTGTTTTT